ATCTTCTATCTCCCATCTATCTATTTTCTTTAGTTATTCACTAGAGCAATTATGATCTCGAAGTCGATCCGGGGCAAGTGTTCGGATCTATTATGACATAGCCGTGAGGCGCTTAACGGACCTTTTTTTATTTTTTAATCTTATAAATTTTTTCTGGGTTTTGAATGGATGCCAATTTCTTTTTTGGTAACCTAGTGTATTCATATCGCACTTCGAAGTTCCTAAAGGGAGTTACTTTATGTCTTACGTAGAACATATAACTATTACTCTATTCCAAACCGCGGAACAGTCATTAGTCATTTCTAAGAGACATCCTAGTAGTTTTATTTATTTTTTATTTAGTCATTTGAAGGTCTTTTTAATAGCCGAAAAGAAAAATCTATTCTATGTTTTATCTGGATATCATTTATCCCTACGAAATACCAGATAAAAGAGAACGATTTTAGAAGGGATATAATGAAATTTTGTGATTGGTTCTTCCTAGAGTAAAGGATCTTTTTATTTGACTGATAGATACAACAAACAATTAATTATAACAAATATAACAAATTAGAAACTTAAACTAAATAATATTAAATAATATTATAGTAATTAAAGTAATTAATAAATTAGAATAAACTAAAAAAGGTGTTCTTATTCGAAACGCCGTGTGATCTTCAACCAATTCTGCGCTTCAATATAATTACCCGGAGTAAGCGCTAGAGCTTGTTTCCAATATTCGGCAGCTTGATCGAACCAAGCCTCCGCAATTTCAGAATCTCCTTGTCGAATGGCCTGTTCTCCCCGGTCGGAATAGGAGGGTAAATTCCTTCCCTTAGAACCGTACTTGAGAGTTTCCGACCTCATACGGCTCAGCGGTCAAGTTCTTTTGGTGTCCGTTTTTTAATATACCATATCTAATTGAATCAGATTTCTCATGGATCTATCCCATTTTTGCTCTCGCGTTAACCAAAAGAAAAAGAGGTTATGAGTTTAAAACTTGAATTTTGCTTACTAATTTAATCAGTTTTATCTTTTTTCCTACCTTCATAAAGCAGAAGCTTTTCCACTATCAACTATCATTATAGTTTTCTAATAAAGATAACTATCTCGGTTTAATTTTAATATATAAATTAATAAAAATTATTATATTTATTTATAGAATCCTTGAAAAGGATTTTCCTTTACTTTATAAGAAGGAAAAGGCTTACTATCTTTGGGATCTGATCCTACACCGCTGCTCAATACCTTAGGGGATCAACTCTATTACATAAGTTGATTCCTAACTTTTATTTCATATCATGACATAAATAAGCAGTTCTTATTGTATCGGCACAAAACCTCACGAATTGATCTTTACGGTGCTTCCTCTATCAATTAGATCCTTTATCCATCGAATAAAGTATCGAGGACTACCTATTTTTTCATATTCATAACTTAAAATTTTATGAAGTTTATTTCTTTGCTACAGCTGATAAAAATCGTTGTTTTGGACGATACATATGTAGAAAGCCCTTATTTTTTTCTAGTATTTATTAAGAAATTTGCTCTTTTTTTCCTTTTTTTCTATATTGGAGATAGTCGCACGTAATGACAGATCACGGCCATATTATTAAAGGCTTGTGGTAAGAATGGGTTTCGCTCTAGTGCACGAAAATAATATTCCAAAGCTTTCGTATGTTCTCCGTTTCTTGTGTGGATAAGGCCTATGTTGTAGAGTATATAACTTCGATCATAGGGATCAATTTCTAGTCGCATAGCTTCATAATAATTATGTAAAGCTTCTGCATAATTTCCTTCGGATTGAGCCGACATCCGTTACGGTCGTGATTCGATTCAAAAAATCTCCGTTTCAGAACCGTACATGAGATTTTCATTTCATACGGCTCCTCCTTTATGTACATAATGAGACTGATACATGGAATAAAAAAAGATTAAAATATTCTCATTATAAACTGAGTGGGGCTGGTGTTTTTACAAGAAATCTCTAACCAACCCTCTTGTAAAAGATCTTTCCTTAACATCAAGTATGTTGGTACTAGATAAAAAACGGGTGACTCCAACAATTTCTTTGTCTTAAACGCCTCTTAATTTTCAGGAATTAGTCACTTCAACAGTCTTCGATGGTTCTACGGGTATCCAAAGCACGAACGAGATGGATGTTTGTTGTCCCAACCATTCTTGTTAGTCCTGATCCTGATAAGGAAAAGGGATACTTTATAACAAAGTTTTCGTATTGTTGATTCCGAGGAGTAGTGCCTCTTCCTCTATGCCTCCTATTGGTACTAGTGGAGTAGGTTTTTGACCTAACACAACCATAGGGGTGTAGTGTAACCTTTCGCTCAATACTCTATAATCGACAATTGAAGCATTTGAGGTTGCATTAATCGGGGATACACGACAGAAGGGTTTGTTTTATTTACAAACTTCACCTTCAACAAGCGTAGATTTTTTTCAATAATTATTTTCTTTATATCCCGAATAATAATGCGCCTTTCTCCTAAGAATACTAAGAGCGGTAAAAAATATAAAGAAAATAAATAACTAAATAAAAAAGAAAATAATCAAATCGCACCATCTCTGTAATAAGCGAATGCCTCTCTCTCGCCCGAAGTTGTCGGAATTATTCGTAATAAGATATTGGCTACAATTGAAAAGGTCTTATCAATAAAATTTCCATTTATTCGAGATCTAGACATAGGCAGAGATTCATTCTATAATTTCTTTTAATAATAATAACCTTCGTGAGAAAAAAATCCCACAACCAACAGAATTTTACAGTACGAAATAACATAAAAACAGACTCACTAAAATTAAACACTTCTACTCAAATTGTTTCTTTTTTACAGGAATAGATAAAAACTAATAAATATTTGAAGTCGATTAGATTCCATCCAAATGTAAATCTAGTAGTAGTAAGAATATAGGAAAATATTCCGATTTCATCAAAGTTGAAGAATCAACGAATTTATCCTTATCTGTAGGATAATTCGAGACGTTTTGATTAAATTCAAATTTTGATCCAAAGACGAAAAAGAATAAAATAATCGCTCTATAATGGATGAAAATAGAATAATAGTCTAAACTAAATAGAATCATGATCTAAGGGTAGCCATTAAAGATAGTCTAAAAAAATAGAGCAATTGGTGAGAGTTGGTCCAATTAAGTGATTTAATCGGATATAAAGATTCGAAAAAAAAATAGGGGACGCCATCTTTGTAAACATGAATAGATACCTTTATTTATTGGTTTTAACAGTTTGTCCCAGAAAATTATCTTTATCCCCCAGCCTCGAGTAAGGGTTTGTCAAAGTTTTTCTATTTTTATAGTTAAAATAAAATAGCGTGTACGCACTTATCCAAAAACCTAATATGAATTGCTAGTCACTAGGTTTATAGGTTTATGAAACTTTATCATTATGTAGGAGAGATGGCCGAGTGGTTCAAGGCGTAGCATTGGAACTGCTATGTAGGCTTTTGTTTACCGAGGGTTCGAATCCCTCTCTTTCCGTACCCTTGCACCTAATTTGTTTTTGTTATTGACCGCAATATAATATATCATAACAATAATAATGGACACCTTTATTCCAACAGTTAGGACTTTCGTTGATATGTTTTCACTATTTCTAAATCCCAATTTCTGTGGTATGGAAAATACTAGAAAGAATGAACAAGGAATGAAAGGAATGAAGATCTCCCTATCAACCTATGATACACGAATGGGAAAAAATACCCAGATAAACTCCCTTATCTCGAGTCTCTTTATATGGGTGAAAGGGAGGGCAAAATTGTCCGAATCCTTCTTTTTTTAGTTAGGTTTAAGTCTGACGAGAATAATATTCCACAACTAGCAATTCATTTATTTTCAAACCGACCCATTTACTATCTAGTATTTGATTGACTGATCCTTTATATTGGAATGGGTGAAGACTCAAATGTTTTGGCAATTCCTCACGGGAGGATGAATCAAGATAATTTTGAACCAAAGACTTAGATTTTTGTTCATCTCTCACTGTAATAATATCTCGGGGTTTGCAGCGATAACTTGGTATATCTACTATACCCCCATTAACTAAAATATGTCTATGGTTAACCAATTGGCGGGCTTGAGGCATAGTCGAAGCCATACCTAATCGAAAAAGGATATTATCCAACCGCATTTCAAGTAATTGTAGTAAAACTTGACCTGTTGACCCTTTTGCTTTTCCGGCAATATGAACGTATTTGAGTAATTGTTGTTCTGTAAGACCATAATGAAAGCGCAATTTTTGTTTTTCTTCTAAACGAATACGATATTGAGATTTTTTACCGGAGCGTAATTGGTTTCTAAGATCGTTTCCGGCTCTAGGCTTTTTAGTAGTTAGTCCCGGTAAAGCCCCCAGACGACGTATTTTTTTGAAACAAGGCCCTCTGTAACGCGACATAAAAACTCCTTATAAAGTTGCATAAACCTAAATGAAATTAAACTAAACTAAATGATAAATACAAAAATAAAAAATAGAATATAAATTTGAAATTAAATAAAATTAAATGATAAATTAATCAAAATTTATTGAATTATTGTATTGTACTACAAAAAAGAATTCGAAAGAATAATTAGATGAATTATATCAATATCCTGGCCTTAATATATTATAAATAATTTAAGGTAGAAATAGTATAAATTTAAAATCTTAAATAATATAAGAAAATAATAAGAATATAAAAAAGAATTAAGGGTTCTTTTCTTAATTGGTCTACATAGATCAAACCCTTTTTATAATTGGAAGTTCTTATGAGATAATAGATGGGTGCCCTTTGGGAAAGGGGGAAGAAGCCTTTTCAATTTCTTTGATTTCACATTATCAACTCTGGAAAAAATAAAAATCAAACATATGGAGAAAAGCCAGCTATCGGAGTCGAACCGATGACCATCGCATTACAAATGCGATGCTCTAACCTCTGAGCTAAGCGGGCTCCCATAACATAAATTCTACACACATAGGAATTTAGTAAACTACTGGAATTTTAGATATTAACTGTTCGTTCTTAACTCTTCACAATTAAAATGAATATATTATATATATATAATATGAAATAAATAAATAAATATTGGATATTTGAATATTCTAGAACATATTAATTGCTATATTAAATATAGCAATATATAATTTCGATCTATTTATAATACCAAATATATGATTATCAATAATCAATATCTTTATTAGCTTAATTAAATAGTAAGATTTTTTTTTGAATTCAAAATTATTTTTTTTTTGACTATTCTATCTTTACTAATCTAAATTCTAGTTCTTTTAGTAATAAAATTTTTTATTACTATTAAAATAAACTATTAATTTGATTACAGTTTTATTACATAATTGACATAAACTAATTTATAATTAATAATAGAATTATAATATAATTAAATAATCAATTAAATTACTATTACTATAACCTTCTTTCTAATTTAATTAGAATCTTATAGAATAAGATTCTAAATATATTAATGTATAATTAATACATATTATATACATTATAATTTTAATATTTATTAAATTTCCTTTTAGTTTTTTTTTAGTTCGGAAAGATAAGAGTTAAGACGAAAACAAAAGAATCGACCGTTCAAGTATTCAAAATTGCACGCTAAAAACGATATAAATAGTGAAAAATAAAAGATATACTTAATATATGTATTAAGTAGAATTATAATATAGGCGTCAGAATATTATATATATATAATTATAGTATTACTAAGTATACTATATATGTGATATGTATCGATCAATATTGTATATTGAATTAATGAATTCAATAGGCCCATCATAATATAAATGAATAAAAAAGAAAACGTTATCATAATGAGATCCTAATCACAAAGAAAAAGGGGGATATGGCGAAATTGGTAGACGCTACGGACTTAATTGAATTGAGCCTTGGTATGGAAACCTACCGAGTGATAACTTTCAAATTCAGAGAAACCCTGGAATTAAAAATGGGCAATCCTGAGCCAAATCCGTTTTTATGAAAACAAAGAAGGGTTCGGAAAGCGATAATAAAAAAAGAAAGGATAGGTGCAGAGACTCAATGGAAGTTGTTCTAACAAATGGAGTTGGCTACTTTGCGTTAGTAAAGGAATCCTTCCATCGAAACTCCAGAAAGGATGAAGAATAAATGTATATACGTACTGAAATACTATCTCCAAATGATTAATTACAACCAGAATTCGTATTTCTTTTAATTTTCATGAAAATTAAAAGAATTCTTGTGAATCAATTCTAAGTTGAAAAAAGATATCAAATAATTTCTTCCATCAAAATATGATAGATTTTTTGAAGAATTGATTAATCGTACGAGAATAAAGATAGAGTCCCATTCTACATGTCAATATCGACAACAATGAAATTTATAGTAAGAGGAAAATCCGTCGACTTTAAAAATCGTGAGGGTTCAAGTCCCTCTATCCCCAAAAAGGCCCATTTGATTTCCTAATTATTTATCCTATCTTCTCAGTTAGTTAGTAGTTCAAAATTCGTCATGTTTCTCGTTCATTCTAATTGGATCTGAACGGAAATTTTTTTCTTATCAAAAGATTTGTGATATATGAAAAACGTACAAATGAACATGTTTGAGAAAGGAATCCTAATATTAAATATGAATAATTAATCATTCATTTAATTATTCATATTTTACTGAAACTTAAAAAGTCCCCTTTTTTTTTTGAAGATCCAAAAAATTGCACCGGGGTATGGATAAGACTTTAGTAATCCCCCTTTCGTTTTTCGTTTTAATTGACATACACCCAAGTCTTCTATTAAAATAAAATGAGGATGGTACGTCATCAATGGTCGGGATAGCTCAGCTGGTAGAGCAGAGGACTGAAAATCCTCGTGTCACCAGTTCAAATCTGGTTCCTGGCACATGAGCAATTCTACAAATTAATTGATATGGGTCGACATACATATTCATTGAATAGTATAAATCATGATGCAAATTTATTTATCTAAGTATCTGGAGATGTACCTATTCTATCTTTAGAATAGTTAAAGATGAGTAAAGAGTACATGTATATAAAGTATGTAAAATACAATGTTAATACTTCATACATAGTCCAAAAGGTAAATTAGTTGGGTGAAAAACCTAAAAAAAAAGTCTAGTCTAGGGGAGTTGAAGGGCGCGAATAGCCAAGATTCATCTCATATACAATATACAGTACAAATCAAATCTGATCTCCTTTCATTTCTTTTTATTTTCTTTTCAGATTCTATTTCTTCATTTCCTCTTATGTGACTTTCTGGAGTCTCATCTAAATGACGCGCGCGGTACATAGTTCGGTATCATAAACTCTTTTGGTTTTACCCTATTGACTGGGCTCATCCCTAAACAGTATCTTCAAAATCGGAAAATAGTAATGAATCTCTATAATTGTTTTGAATATTTAAACTTGTAGTTATTGAAGAAGTGAAGATTTGTTTCTGATTATTCAATGAGCGTCTTGTATTTCATAAAAATTAGGGGCAATATAATCCTTACGTAAAGGCCA